GAACTAATAATTCAAGTTTCAGTCAAATTAATCATTTTGACTGACTGTTTTTACGTAGATGATAAGTAAAAAGGCAGTAGGAACTAGAATGAACAGTGCAGTAGCAATAAATGCGAGAATATTGACTTCCATAATCTCATTGTTTTTTTTTTGCTTCGCAATAACTCGGGATCTAATCCCATAGAGATAAAAATTGGATTCCTGTAAATTCAATGGGATAAATTGAATCCGGATGATACTGAATCGGATCAATATTATGAATAACAATATCTGATCCATCAAATCGATTCGTCGTCGAGAATTGAATAGTATAACATAGGAAGATCTTTTATCCATACTAAAAATGGGATTCTTTGTGGGATCAGCAATCCCATTGAATTTTTCATCCTTTTTTCTTTTTTTTTTATACTTTTTCTTTTCTATAACTTACTGTCTTCTTTATACAATTATCCTTGCTTACAATTATACATACAATTATCCGATGAAGTCTCATATTACCGGTATTCTATGGGTCACACACAGATACAAAGAATAGAAGTGAGGTGGAAAAAGGACGCGTTAAGTATATAAGTATAAAAGATCTAATATTTCACCAAATTTACTAAAAAAAGGGGGCGTTACCTGGTCTTTTCTTTTATTTTATTAGTATCCTCTTTCTTGTATTGGGGCTGGAACGCATACATCAAAAATGCAGTGTGCAATTTATTTCCATGAGAATGAAATAGATTGTTTCCAATTTTTCATTGCGAATATACAAACAAAGTCGTAGCTAGAAAAGTGTGGTTTAACCGGAAAAGTACTCTGTAGAGGTAATTATGTTAAGTTCATTGTGTATCGTACAATAAACGAATACAATTTGTGTATGTACCCCCGGTAAAAATATGGGCACTCTGTTCCATTTCATTGATCAAGAACAATTGAAAAAGAAAGTCAGACAAGTATGGTATCTCTTAAAATACTGAATTGAATATAGTAATACCACCGATTGTACCAATCTACATATGTCTCTCCTTTATCAATTGGTACTAGGGGAAGAAATGGAAATCCCCTATTTTTTTGTCTGATGATAAATGTGAAACGAAAAACAAAAGAAATAAAATCCCCCGCTGAGATTAGATCTTGCTCCCTGTCCCCCCTTTCGCGGAAAATAGCGAGATGAATTGATAAATTCATCGGATCCTAGTTCGGGACTGACGGGGCTCGAACCCGCAGCTTCCGCCTTGACAGGGCGGTGCTCTGACCAATTGAACTACAATCCCAGTGAGGCATATGGCATACATATTCTTATCTTATTGTTTCATAAGAATATTCTATTCTTCGTGTTGTAACAGAGACACGAATGATATACTGATATCATATCCACATAGATATGGACTATAGCGAGAGTGACATGGATTACTAGTAAGCTGCGGTTATTTTATTGTCAAAACAGATAATCAATCTTTCAATGAGAAAGAAAAGGACTCTTTTTCCTTTCTTGATACTTAAGGATCATGAATCTAGATCGTTAGAAAGATCAGAACGGATGAAAAATTGATGGACAGATCAAAAAAAAAAAATTGACTCTTTTTCTTTATTTCTATGGATCCGGCATTTCTGGAAGACAAATTGGTTATATCATCCTCATGGAACGGCAAATTTTTGGGCCGAGCTGGATTTGAACCAGCGTAGACATATTGCCAACGAATTTACAGTCCGTCCCCATTAACCGCTCGGGCATCGACCCAGGAAGAATTAATTCTAGGCTTATTAATAAGCCATGATCAACTTCCTTTCGTAGTACCCTACCCCCAGGGGAAGTCGAATCCCCGCTGCCTCCTTGAAAGAGAGATGTCCTGAACCACTAGACGATAGGGGCATATTCGCCCGATCGTCATCATATTATGATGATAATATGAGCAGTTTTTTGGAATTGTCAATAGAATCTAATGGTATGACTAGATCCGAAGAGGCTTTCCCGCTTTTAGTATTCTATCCAATTTTTTTATTTGATGGTTCATGAATGAGCCATCAAATGTCCTGTATATACTATACATTATACATATATTTACATTATACATATATTATACTATATAACATACATATATTATACTATTATACTATATAACAATTTATACTATATAAAATTTATACTATATAAAATAAATTATACTATATAAAATAAGAAAATAAAATAATAAAATAAACAATATCAATATATAATAATAATAACAATATATAATAATATAATAATAATAATAATATTATATATTATATATAACATAACGTAAAAATAGAATATCTAAAATAGAATATCTAAATAATGTAAAAACATAAAACGAAACGTTATATAAATATAACGAAACGACGTATAGGATTCATTCAGTTCAGGCAGTGATTGCTCTGAGAGAAAAAAAAAGGGGTAAAACCTCATTTAATTTTTTTTCTTCAATTTTAACTCATTGATTCGTTCATCGTTCAGATGAGATATGCCTATCACTATCTCACACTAAGCTAGAAA